CATAAAGAGCAATGTAATAGAGCATCAATAGAGATTCATCAATAATTAGATGAATATCTGTTAATTGAAGAAAAAATCAAGAGCCTTAACTTAAGTCAATAAAGACTAAGAAGGTTGACTCAAGAACAAATTTTATTTAATTTTTATTAAATAAAATTTTATTTAATATTAATATTTAATTTAATATTTTAATATTTAAGGCTCCATTGGAGAATTCAGACCTAAGCATTAATCGAGAAGCGATGGGGACGACGGAACCCGTGAATGCGGAGGATTCTATTGAAAACAAATCCGAATGATTTATCGGGTAGGATGGCGGAACAAACCAGAGACCACTTCATTTCTTTTTATTCTGATTCAGAGAAGTTATGAGTTAACCCGACAACTGAACTAGATATTGAAAGAGTAAATATTCGCCCGCGAAAAATTGATTTTCATTTTATTTGATTGTTAAATTTTTGTCGATCTGAATCTGATATCTGATATGAATATAATAAAAAACAAAATAAAGATTCGTTATAACATTATAACAAAACCAAGATTAAGGCATTATCTAAAAAGAGAATCATGTTTAATTCCTTATATATCCAATATATATCCAAACAAGATATACAAATTTTTAATAGATCAGCAAAGCAAAGAATCCCGAGATTTATTCATTAACTACCTGTATATCTTAAGAATCAAATATTTTTTAGTCATTTTTCGCGAGGAGCTGGATGAGGAGAAACTCTCATGTCCAGTTCTGTAGTAGAGATGGAATTCATAAACAACCATCAACTATAACCCCAAAAGAACCAGATTTCGTAAACAACATAGAGGAAGAATGAAAGGAATATCTTATCGAGGTAATCGCATTTGTTTCGGTAGATATGCTCTTCAAGCACTTGAACCCGCTTGGATTACATCTAGACAAATAGAAGCGGGGCGCCGCGCAATGACACGAAATGTACGCCGTGGTGGAAAAATATGGGTACGTATATTTCCAGACAAACCAGTTACGGTAAGACCTACAGAAACACGTATGGGTTCGGGGAAGGGATCCCCCGAGTATTGGGTAGCTGTCGTTAAACCGGGCCGAATACTTTATGAAATGAACGGAGTAGCCGAAAATATAGCCAGAAAGGCTATTTCAATAGCGGCGTCCAAAATGCCTATAAAAACTCAATTCATTATTTCAGGATAGGAATATAGAACCAAAGGAAAGAAGTCTTGTCTTGAGACTAAAAAAAAATTGCAGGTTTCCTTTTTTTTTTGACAAACAATATTTCTTTTTTTCTTCGTCCTTTGTTACATTGAAAGAAGAGATTTAAAAAATGATTCAACCCCAAACCCATTTGAATGTAGCAGATAACAGCGGGGCCCGAGAATTGATGTGTATTCGAGTCATAGGAGCTAGTAATCGCCGATATGCTCGTATTGGTGACGTTATTGTTGCTGTGATCAAGGAAGCAGTACCAAATACACCTCTAGAAAGATCAGAAGTGATCAGAGCTGTAATTGTACGTACTTGTAAAGAACTCAAACGCGACAACGGTATGATAATACGATATGATGACAATGCTGCAGTTGTCATTGATCAAGAAGGAAATCCAAAAGGAACTCGAATTTTTGGTGCGATCGCCCGGGAATTGAGACAGTTAAATTTCACTAAAATAGTTTCATTAGCTCCTGAGGTATTATAAGGCGAGACCCCAATATAGTTATAGTATTTTAATTAGACTATTTAAATGACATAGATTAATTAGTAGATTGTGTCTCACGTATATACCTTTACTAAGTAAAAAAAAAGAGCACGTTGGTTATATCAAAATTCGGGAGCAACAAAGATTTTAGTTTACCATGGGTAAAGACACTATTGCTGACATAATAACCTCTATACGAAATGCTGACATGAATAGAAAAGGAACGATTCGAATAGGATCTACTAACATCACTGAAAACATTGTTAAAATACTTTTACGAGAAGGTTTTATCGATAACGTAAGGAAACACCGAGAACACAACAAATATTTTTTGGTTTTAACCCTACGACATAGAAGGAATAGGAAAGGACCTCATAGAACTATTTTAAATTTACGACGGATCAGTCGACCGGGTCTACGAATCTATTCTAACTATCAACAAATTCCTAGAATTTTAGGCGGGATGGGGATTGTAATTCTTTCTACTTCTCGGGGTATAATGACAGACCGGGAGGCTCGACTAGAAGGAATCGGTGGCGAAATCTTGTGTTATATATGGTAATCTATCCGATATACGAATTGGATCCGAAACTTTCCATTTGTTTTGTTAAAAAAAAAGAAAAAAGCCCGGGTTGTCTAATAGAACTCCTACTGCCCTACAGTAGTTGATACGTTAAAGATGGAATAAAAGAACAAAAAAAGGATTCATGGAGGTTTAATTAAATTAGCGAATCACTCCCACCCCGGATTCCTTTAGAACTTGATTCTAGGTTAGATTCCTTTAGAACTTGATTCTAGGTTATGAGAACTTGATT